CGAATATTAAAAGAATATTTGGACGCTCTCTTATAGACCAAACAGAGTAATTGACGTTTCATTCATTAGGTGTAGGTGGGCTGAATAAAAATAAAAAAGAATTAGAGGGTTCGTTGAAATTCTCAAATTTTGAAGATACTTTTGGGCCGAGCCAATAGGATGAAATTAAAAGAGTTCCACATCATGAACTATGTACCGCGCACATCACTTAGAAGGGCTCTAGAAAGTAAGATAGGAAGAAATAAAGAAATAGAATATGAAAAATATAATGAAATGAAAAAAAGGGTCATATTTTATTTGTACTGTATCTGAGAACAACCTTGGATATTCCCGAGGACTCTATTTTTTGGTCTTTCAACTAAACAATTGAAATTTACCCTTTCGACTATGTATGAAGTAGTAACATTTTTTTTACTGGTGTAGACATGAACAAATAAAAAAGTAAGAATAAACAAAACGGAATTCGTTTCTTTTGTATACTTTGAATACAAATACACAATACCCATCGTTTATTTTACCCGTTTTAGATACATAAAACTTAATTAGTAAATGGTCTAGCTCCGACACTTAGATGGATAAGTATCTATCATGAACTAGAACACTGAATATGTATGTCGACCCATATCAATTAATTTGTAGAATTAATATATACTCATACAAATTACTCATGTGCCAGGAACCAGATTTGAACTGGTGACACGAGGATTTTCAGTCCTCTGCTCTACCAGCTGAGCTATCCCGACCATTCACGACACACCATCCTCATTTTATTTTAATGTAGGACTTGAGTCTATGTCAATTAAAAAAATGAAAAGATATTACTTTGTAATATCCAAGCCCTGGTAGAATTTCTTGTATCTTCAAAAAGAAAACTTTGTAAGTTTCAATACAGTACAAATAATACGAATAATGATATAGATTGTTAATTATTAAAATTGAATACATTATTCAATTCAAAGATGCTCATTGATGCTCATTTGCATTGGTACACGTATCATATATATCACATACAAGGTTTATGATGTGATAAGAAAAAAATTTCTGCTCAGATTGGTTTGTGAAATACTAGGGTGAGAATGACTGAGAACTATAAGCAATTTTGAGTCACTAACAAAATGAGAAGATAAAAAATTAGGGAGGCAGCCAGGTCTTTTTGGGGATAGAGGGACTTGAACCCTCACGATTTCTAAAGTCGACGGATTTTCCTCTTACTATAAATTTCTTTGTTGTCGATATTGACATGTAAAATGGGACTCTATCTTTATTCTTATCCGATTAAAAAATTCTAAAAAAAAAAAATTATCGGACTGTTATGGAGTGAATGTTTTGATCAATGAATATTTCATTCGTTTTTCACTTTTTATTTTGAATCGATTCAAAATAAATTCTTTTTTTTATCATATATATATAGATATAAAAAAATTATAGAACCGATTGGAGTCGTCATTAATCATTTTTAATCATTTGGCGACAGTATTTCAGTAAGTATACATCAGTAGGTACACATATGTATATAGGTTTATCTTTCATCTTTTCGGAAGTTTCGATGGAAGGATTCCTTTACTAACACAATGCAGCCAACTCCATTTGTTAGAACAGCTTCCATTGAGTCTCTGCACCTATCCTTTATTTATTCTCGCTTTCTGAAACCCTTGTTTGTTTTCAGAAAACGGGATTTGGCTCAGGATTGCCCATTTTTAATTCCAGGGTTTCTCTGAATTTGAAAGTTATCACTTGGTAGGTTTCCATACCAAGGCTCAATCCAATTAAGTCCGTAGCGTCTACCAATTTCGCCATATCCCCTTTTTTTGTGATGTAATTAGGATCATCATGATGCCGTTTACCTTTTTTGTTCATTTCCATTTCTATTATATTATGCTAGAACCGTTGAATTCATTAGATATCGATTCCTGTATTGAAAAGTGTTTTCTCCGATTTGATTTCGTATCTATCTTCTTTCATTTTTATTGGAGACCATAGTTAGTCCAACCACAAATTCAATATTCAATATAGATATATACCGCATAACATATATCTATTATAATATATATATTATATATATATACATGTCCCTATTTCTATTATTTTTAGTGTGCAATTTTGAATACTTGAACGGTCGATTCTTTTTTTTCGTCTTAGGTTTCCCCTTTCCGAATGAAACCCTAGGAATGTTTCATTATGGTCTGGATTGCACTTTTCTCTTTGTATCTATCCTTTTCTTAGCTTAGGGCAGATCATACCAAAAAATGACAACGACAAAGGGCAATTTAGTATTATAAATTTCAAATTTCAGTAATAGCCATAACTAATCGAATAGATATAATTAATCAATTAATCATTTCATTAATTTCGAATTATTTTATTTATTAATGAAATTTTTTCAAATTAATTATAAATCTAAAAAATTTTATTTAATTTCTATTTATTTATATATTTATTTATATTTATATAGTAAAATAGCAAAAAACAATATTAAAAAATAGTAAAAGGAATATTAAAT